CAGGGGAATAAAATGGATAATCAAACTGCTAAGGTGAGTTTACTCTCCCTTTAGAAGATGGAAGTTTACTTACAAAGAAAAAGGTAAGCGTTGGTATAATATTATTTTTGAGTCTCAGTTCTTTCTTTAGTCAGGGAATTAGCTTGTTGCTCAAGGGAAGGATCTATGTAATAAGAGTTTAATAAGGATTCTTCTAAGCGCTGGAGTCCGAAGGAGTGGTATCAAGCCTGCTCGTAGCTCACCCGTAACCCGTAAAGTAGGCAATCTGTAATATTGTAGTAGGAGCCTCTTACTCCATCCGAAGAGGAGAATCTCTATTAAGCTTTCTTTTTCTTCTCAGCCCAAGTGAAAAGACAGCTCGCTCAGTCGAACCGAACTTCGAATCCAATAAATCCAATGTATCATAGAAGGATAACCTGTGAGTTAGGGATGATGTAATTAAGAAGGATAAGCTGTGAGCTAGGGTAATATTCCATATTACAACGGTTCAGCAAAGACAGGTTAGAATGGTAATATAGATAGGTAGTTTGCTCACGAGCTGCAATCAATAGAAAGGGATCCACCCTCAATAGAAGAGGAGCGGAAAGTATATAAAGTAGTCAAGTCCCAATCAATGGAAGAAGTGGACTCTCTCCGACCTGCGAGCCATGAAACAGAATCGATTGAATACGTGGAGTTCAGAAGTGGAAATCAATTAGTGGCATGAGAAGAAGTAGGGACGGGACTGAGGGAAGTCATTCCAGGCAAGAGAGCCAATCAGGGAAATCAATCGAAGAACGGGACTCTAGATAGTTCAACCAAATCTATCATTTGTCAGCTATATGAGATAACCTTTTCTCATTTTTAAAGAGCTTGTTAGGGCTAAAAAGAAATTCACTGATTTCACAGCTATATGAAATGAACTTTTTCACTTTGCATCTCCGTCGTATGAAGGGAAATCCCAATCACAGATTTTTCATCTATATGCGCATGCAAAATGAAACTTTAGATCGTAGGCTTATGAAGGGAAATTGATGTTTAATGAAAAATCCCAGGTTTCTAGAATCTGGCAGAACAGCTGGGAATAGACTTCCTAGCCCGGGGAAGGTAAAGAAAGCAGTATCGAAGCCGGCCACTGACTTAGAGAACAGGTCTCCCCCTTTTCGAGTGAAGAAAGGAGTCGGTGCACTTCGGCATAAGCCTTACTATTCATCTAACTCTGTAAGCAGTCCTCCTCAGGGAAAAGAACAGTCCACGCATGAGCAAGTATTAAACTCTAACGGAACCCGGGGTTAGTAAAGATAGTTTACCTCCCCTGCCCACGAAGTACGAAGTGAGGGAGGTGTGCTTTCGTGCTTTGAACTAACCTTTACGCACCTCACGAAGGGACTACTTCCTTTCGATTTGAGGACTTTGATTGAATGAGATTCTAGATATCAAAACAGGAAGTTGCTATTTGAACTCGAAGCAACTGACCCCCTGGTCTCTATCCTTAAGGAAGTCATGCTTTTGCCCTTTTGAGTGAGTCCTTTGGAGAACAGACTGTTACTAATCCGATGGAAAGAATCCTTGATCTCATCCAGGGAACGGAAACACAAGCTGTTGGTGGCTAAAAAGCACCCGGCTTGAAGCATCTTGGTGGTCTGGCTCATGGTAGGTTTTTTTGTTTTACATGCGGCCTATCGAATCTTCCTCTCCCTATGGTCGAGCTATAAGGGCACGTAGCGTTTCACTCTTAACTTCTTCTATTAGATAGGGGATGTTACCCAGACTTAGACCCTAAGTCATTCTTAGCGAAGCGACCAATCATAAGAATGAGATACGGACCTCCCGTCTTTTTCAGTCTCCCTCCTTTCCCTTCATTCTAAGTAAGTAGCGGTCCAAGTCTCCTTCCCGACCGATCGAAGGGGGTAACAAGGGATAACTCCCAAAGAAGTAGTGTTTCATCTGCCCGATCCCTTACAAATTATTCTTAGCTCTGAAGCATTCCCTCCGAAATAAGTCCATTCAAGAATAATAACAGGTTAAGGCCCCGTTCCACTAGATGAGAGGAAAGAATCTTTCGCTTATGTGACTATAGGTCTTTTCCCTGGAGGCAATAATGGCTCGGAACAAAAGCTAGGAGTTAGCAGATTTAGATAAAGCTTGCTCGTGGCTTTACCTGCTCTTATCCATTGACGGGACTTCTTCAGCTAATGACTTAGGGAACCTGAAGGGCAAGGAAGAAGACTTCAAAGGACGACTAGATTATCTCCTATCATCTTTCGCTTCTATGCCTACAGGGCTTATCCCTGGATGGAATAATGTCTAGGACCTATTGTATTGGGTACAAGAGTTACCAGATGAATCGAAAGCTCGAAAGAGCAAAAAACTTATTTAGAGAAAGAATGATTAAATTCTTTACTTAGCCTGAAGGGCAATAAACGAGAGACTGAAAAGGAAGGTACCTCGAAACAAAAAGAAGGAACTCTAGCATCGGTCTATCGCTATACTACGAGGGTTGTTCTACCGACCGGCCCAGATGCTGACTACCTTAGCGTACGTCGCTCGGGGCCTACAAACCTCTCGTTAGCTCCATCCCTTCTTAAGCCTGTAACATATTTAGGTCAGCGGAGAAAGCGTGTCCCTCATCTGATGATGCAGGGGACCCGTCGACTTTCTCCCTCATTGGCTCGGGACGCTCGTAAGGTGCTTATTACAGGGGTACGGATACAACCCTTCATAGCACCTAAACTACGCTTTTTATAAAGCCATAGGCAAGTTTAAATCAATATTCAATCTAGAAGAGAACCCGCCTTAGTAAACTTACAGGAAAGAAAGGAACCTAATAAACTCAATCATACAAGGAATTAAGAGCTTACTTGCTTCTACATCCACTGGAACGGTACTGAAGCCGGAAGGCTAAGGACCGAGAATAAGAAACAACCTAATAAATAAAAAAAGGGAGTAGAACTTGCTTTTGCACCTACAGCTTTTATCCATTGAAGGAATAGAGTTGAACAACTCCTTACTTAGACTGAAGGGAAAGAAAGGGAAACTTTGAACAACACTGACACAGGGAACTCCTCTTCAGGAATTGCTTCGGTACGGGAATCAGGACGTAAGGAAGGGACCGACAACTATACAATACGAATCAAAATAAATAAATAAAAGGGACTTCAGTCGATAACAGACCATAGGGAAGTAGAGCGTATAAAAACCATACCAATGGCACATATTCCAGATTTTCAACCTCATTGGCCCCGTTTTCCACATCCATATGCTTGAAACTTGGAAATAACTCTTTGATGGAGTCAGTAGGTAAATGCACATCCAGTCATACAACATAGAAACAGTAATTCATGTTCTTGTGGAATTACTTTGGTTATTAGTTAGGGATACAAATACAAATATAAATAAGCCAGGTAGAATAGAAGTTCCCATCCAGCATCTACGTTGAGGCCTCGTTTGAACTCCCAATTACGGGTGATACGTCGGATAGACTCTATCTTAGAGATCTGGTAAATCCCCAACTACAAGCTCTCAGTTATAGAGTGACTCGGAAGTACTGCTTCTGATGATAGCTATGCTGTAATCGAAGAATCCCGATCTGTAAGAAATGCATATGAAAGCTGAATGCTGTCCTAAGCTTCGCTCAACCTGTGAAATGAGGGCAAATGGACGGTTGCTTTCTTGACCAGTTGGACCGGTTTCGGTCTATACCTTAACCAAGGATGCCTTCCTCTTGAAATGAGAATGGGTAAGAGATCTGGTCGAGTCTCCTATATGGACTGCGCCCATTACTTATGAGAAAGTTCCCCTCCAGTAAGGGGGAAGTTTTCTTTGAGTGAACGAACGTAGCGATGCCGGGGTCGGTGAGCTAGTGAGGTAACACAAGACCGGTGCGGACTTGCTCCCTTTCCTATTGCACCCATGTGTGTGTCAAAGGGAATGCCTACTTCACTGAACTTCGATCGCTCGGTCCGCTGCATCTGATGAGGATGAAGCCGCCCTTCTCCTGCCTGAAAAAGAAGGTGAATGAATTCTGGTTGGCAAGGAATTATTATAGCTTAGCGCTTGTGCTAAGGAAGGAAAGGTGTTCCATAGCATCTGGGGCCAAGGCCCTGTTCTGGTTACTACAATTAGTGTAGCACCTTTCTTTTTAGGGCTTAAAGGCGAAGCGCTTCGTCCGGGTCTTTTTTTCTCCCACAAACTCGGTTAGGGGCGGCTTTGAGTGGGCTTTATCCGTATGAGCGGAGCGTTCAGCGGTGTGGGCAAGATCTGGAGAGATTTGTTCATGAAAACATCCCCTTTTCGGGGTATTCCTCTTTAGTGATTGGCACCTGGGGAATGTTAGTAATTTATCTGGCAAAGGCCATGAGGTTTTGGTGTTTGCCGGCCTAACTCACTAAGCTTCCAGTCTCATCTGTCTGAGATCCTAACTCGACGAAAGTATAAGCTGAAGCAGAGGCTTAACCAAGAGGGATTTCCCACACTTGGGAGTTCACCTATATGCCCCCATAGATCCAACTATGGTTTCTAATATAACAACAACATGGATTTCAACTAAATCAGACTACGTGTATATAATGAGGTAAAGCCCTATGCCCGAGGTCTATGTAAATTAGAACCTCCTTATGAATTAGCTTTGTCTATGAACTGAAACAATAATGATTCAGCTATAGCAGCCCGGGGGAGCCAAGCCCCTGACCCAGCAGCTCCACTAAGTGTTCATCCAATCACTGCATGAAGAAGAAGCCATGATTGCATTCCACTTGTCGTTGATAGGACAAGTTAACTGACTATATGCGAGTAGAGACTACAGGCAAGTGGTCTCAAAACAAGTAAGTAATAAGTGGATTCTCCCTATAGAGCATAGTGACAAAAGTAAAATTTAGATATGTAAGTATCATATGTATAGAAAGAATGTACTGGCAATGAACTGGCTAAGTCCAACCAACCATGATGGCAGCCTGCCCCCTATAGCCAAAGCAAGCGAGAGCAAATAGTAATTTCATGGAGTAAGGCCAACTATTACCAATTATAGACAAGTTCAACGACTCTATGCTCTGCTCATATAGATATGGGAATCCAACAGGGGTTCATGACAACTATTGTGACTAAGGCAAAACGTGAAATGAAAAGGTTTTTAAATATGTCCCACCCGAACCAACACATATGGTGGATTCATAGTTCTGATCTACCGGTATCATATGTATGTGCATCAATGCCTCTATCAGGCAGCCTTACCTTAAGAGACTATTATATCTTAGTCCAACAAACATGAAGCTGCTGCATGGACTGCAGCCCTTAATGTCGCATGAGCCATCTTCATCACCGGGTGCATCGTAAGTAATTATTTTTTCATGTCATCCAATGACGGTATGAACCTAACATTGTTTCGTATCGTTCAGTGTCATGCGGGAAGAAGGTAGTAACCCATTGGTGTCTATGTGTACTAGTGGGTACGAACACTCTAGGTCACGCACTATGGGTCCACGGAGAACTTGGCACGAACACGTCCTTCCTGGGCACGATCGAGAACTAGTGGTCACGTAGAACTCTCTCCATCCTGTTCACATAGGCTAATGGAACCTACAGCTAAGACGGCAAGCAAGTAGTCTAAGGCAAGTGCAAGTACTTACTTCTACAGACTACTCATTGGTAACAAGTCATGTAAGTATCGGTTCAACAGAGCAAATTCAAACTTAGGTATGCAAGTCTCATATGTATTAAGTCCACATGCACTCAATGGGGAACTCTCTTTCTTTCCAACCTCAATGGGGGAAGTAGGCTTTCCAACCGGGAAAGCTCATGAAATGGCCTATTTCATAAAAAATAAAATCCATTTATGTGCCCTTATGATTGGACATACTCTAACCCATAAAAATGAGGTTGTGCTCCAGGCAAAAAGCCAAATGATAAGGTTTTGTGAAATCCCCAAAACAACCCCCAAAAAAAAGATTCAATTCAAGTTGTGTACTACTTAGGGAATGGTTGGGTATGGATCACCTATCCTATTAAAAGGGAAAAGTGAAAGGTCTCCATGCGAGTCTCATATTTAAATGGATTTCTCTTTCGGAAACCATAACTCGGAACCTTATAACAAGGACTAGAATGACTAGCTAGCTTATTCGCTTTATAGCTTTGTGCCAGAGCTCTTAGAAGTCAGGCCTATTTCTTCTTCTCTTTCTTTTGACAAGAATGGATACCTTTTGAACTCGCACTACATAGAGTCTCGGCACTACAGAGAGGCTAAGCACAGAGAGTAGAGCTAGGCTATTGGATATAGCAGTGAAAGGGAAAGGTGGTGGGAGTTTGTACTTGCCATGGCAAGGACGTCTCAATGCGATATCATATATTAACAAGTATGGGCCAACCCAAGTAGAGTAACCAAGCGGAGTATATGAGCCCAGCTCTGACATTGGCACCTGGCTTGAATGGATTAATAGCATCAACTTTATTTATATGCTAGTTAAGTAACCTACATGGCTTCAGCAACGAATGTCTAATTCAGGTTGAGATGGATTTCTCATCTCCGTACTATAAGCTATGGAAGTGGGAAAGGGTGAAAGGGCATACCCCATAGAGAAACTTGCTGAAATGGCCTATTTTAGTAATAGGCAAATCCATTGGAGTCTCCAGATATTCTATTTTCTCCACAAGAGAAAGCCCAAAGCTTAAGATTGCATATTCAGAGCGTTCCGCTTCCTTCTCCACCGCTAGCTCTCCTCTCCACCCAGCTAGGCCAGCCAGGAAGCAAGCTCGAACAGGCCCTTGGTTCATATCCCAGCCAGCAAGCAGCAAGTTGTCTTTGACAGCATCAAACTACTGGGATCGAGTACCAGGATAGAGTACTGGCATTGACTCCTGGCTATAAGCGACACCTGTCAATCCTATAGAAAGGTCATGAGAGGGCATCTTTCATAAAGAAGAAAATTCATTTAGATTTAGTAGGTCAGATCAGGAATTTTTGTGCCTCCCAAAGTAGCCATTTTATTAGCAAAGAATGTATAATCAGGCTGTTTTCTATAACTGATATCTGACCAAGTATCCCATCCCGAGTGTCGCAGCCCGCCCAGCTCTGACTGGCATCTAAACCTACCTGGATCTATTGAATCACCACCCGGCAATCATAGATAACCTATCAGAAAGGGTATGTTTCATTCGATATAAAATCCATTTAATAGGTCCGATCCAAGCGACCTTATTGCTTGCTCCGACCCAGGTAGTGCATCCATAGCTCAATCAATCTCATTTGGTGGTAACTTGGGGTCCATCTCCTTTCTTTCTTCTCCCTATTTCCTTAAGCCTGTGGGACTGGCTTATCATAAAGGCCAGTGAAAGGGGTTAGGACATAGGTTCAAAAATCTATGGCAAGGACGTCTCGATGCGAGTATCATATGTATATCGAATTGATAGAGAGAGTCTCACACTAACCAACCAACTAACATGGATTCAACTGGTTGTTTGGGTGCCGTAGATATGCGAGATCGTATGTGGGATTATTCCCCTTGTTGATCCATTGGCACTGTAGGAGTAGTAAACCCATTGGGATTGGAATTGGCATACCACCTCTCCATAGAGAAACTTCTGGAAATAACATTATTATTCACTAATACAATCCCTTTAATGTCCCCGAGAAGGAGAAGCTAGTCATACAACCCCGGTTTCTAAAAAGAAAAACATTTTTTGAAGTGAAATCCGATGGATTGGACCTTTGTATAGATCCGGGTCACGTATTTGAACTCAAACCTCCTGTGAAAGGGTCATGGGTAGTGCCGTTGTGAAGACCTGTTGAGCTAGCTGTCTCTGCTGCTATGGCATGGCTCCAATGAATGTATGATTCAGCATCTTGAGATGGATTTCTCATCTCCGTCCTCTATGTGCCCCGATTAGGAGAGAGAGGGGATTCAGCGAACCCATCCAAATGAGGTTTTGACCATGGAAAAATGTGCAATGAGGAGGTTTTTTAAATCTGTCCCAACCAAACAAACTAACATGGAGGGATTTTCTATTCCAAAGAGATGCGAGTATCGGCTGTATGGCAAGGACCCTCTTACAATGTGGATGAGACACTGGCTGGATGACGGCCGGCTAGCAGCAATGATCTCCTGGGAACTTACTGACTTACTTATGTGTCCTCCCTGTGAATTAGGCTCCTTTGATTAGGGGCCCCTGTAGCACACTATGTGTAGCTCTACGTGTAAGCCTCATCCTCGTTACCTATATGGTGTCTTCAATTAGAACAGCTCTACATTGTACTAACTGCTGAATACTCCTTCCTCCTCTAGGTCTTGTGGATTAGTCCTCTCTCCCGATATGTGTGAAATCAATCAGTCACTAACCAGTACTTCCAGGACCACTCCTTTGTATTGTATGTGGGGAATCAATCGATTACTAACCGGTGCCACTCCACCTCCACTCCCCATCGACTGGCATTCTCTGGCGTGACCGAACTAACTCTGTGTCTGTCCACCTACCTTATCCTAATCACTGCATCGTAAGTAATTCCTCGTTTCTTTAAGATTATTGATTTCTTGTTACAATGGACTAGGTCAACGTCTCCATGGCGATATCGTATATCAATGAGAAGTAGTACTTTCTATCTAGTAGTTCTACTCGTAAGCTACTACGGAAGCGGACTGGGACTGTGCGTACTGGGGAAGGGGGTTGCCTTCCTTGCTCTCCCTTCGTTTATTACGGAACTCAACTAAGTAGGATTAACTCAACTCTTTTCTTACGAGTAGTTCGTCAAAAGTCCTACATCCTCGATCGCAGGCGAAGAGGCAGACCGTGCAGCTACGGCCGTTTAACAATATTCAATACCTGCCTTAATCTTAATAGTAACAAACTCCTTGAGTTTGAGTGCACTCACACGCCTAAGAAGGAATGATTAAAGCCCGGCCCCATCCATATTCAAGACAGGAATGGGCTAAGGTCCGACCTATCCAATCCTAAGAAGGTAGCTAGATCTTCTCTCTTGTTCCCTAGCTTCATAAAGAAAAGAGAAGGTCAAGGTTTGAATCTACTACGGCTAACCTCTTCTGGAGCTAGGGCAGTTCGGTCTCCGAAACCACCGATCCGCGTAGGTAAGTAGCAGCTATCTCCGACCGAGCATAACCGATTGATGGTAATAAAGACAAGGGCGGGGGCGTGGGATTTCATGAATAAGTAGAAAGATGCACCTTTCCTGTATTGCAAGGTGAGATAAGGTTTTTCTTACTTCTCTGGGATTGGATGAGGATGAACTTCTAGAGAATAGATCCTAGGGCGCTCTTCTCGTAGCTAGGCTTTCTAGGTCCGAGTAGCTAGGTTGTTCTAGAGCTTCCCTATCCTGTCTGTGAGTAATAGCAAGCTACCCTATGGAGTTAGTTTGAGGATACCTAAACTATAGTTTAAAGGCTTAAGAGAGGCCTTAAAGGACAACTTCTTACAGGAAAAAAAACCTATATCAGACAGCTCTCACTGGCCTTAGAGAACTGAAGGAAGTTTTAAACATACAACTCCCAAAGGAAAGAAGACTGACACTCAGCTATTCCTTTCCGTCCTTATCCTCTATAAACTGACCTTGAGAGGGAGAGATAGAAGGAGGGGAAGGCTTTATAGGGAGTTGGGGGTGGTTCAACCAGAAAGAAAGGATTAGAAATGAAAGGTTTGAATGGCCAAGCGTCGGGATAAGGCAGTAGGAGATCATCAGCTTATGGCAGGAAGGATGGATAAGCTCCCTATTGAGTACTTCGACAGTGAAGTACTTCTCCAAATAGGGAAAACTCTTGGTAAACCTATTCAAATTGATACGGTTACTGAACTGGCTACGCGAGGTCGTTTTGCGAAAATATGCGTTCAAATCGATCTAAGTGCTCCCCTTATTCCCTGGATTAGAATTGGCAAGCATCGCTTCGTTAAAAGATTTAATATGAAGGAGTACATTCCCTATGAAAATGCGATGGGAAATACATAGAAGTTGCATTCATCCTAGCAAAAACCTCTTCCAGAGTCTGTTTTTAGCAGCAAATGCAAATAGGGAGGTAGTGGTTTC